TTCCACCTCTTGCTTGTTTTTGGTCCAAAGATGAAATTCTTAATGATAGTTGGTTGTATTCACCTATTTTTGCAATAATAGCTTGGTCTACCGCGGGATTAACCGCATTTTATATGTGTCGGATCTATTTACTTACTTTTGAAGGACATTTAAACGTTCATTTTCAAAATTACAGTGGAAAAAGGAATACCCCCTTGTATTCAATATCTCTATGGGGTAAAGCGGGTTCAAAAATAAGTAACAAAAACTTTCGTTTGGTAACTTTATTAAAAATGAACAAGAGTGGCCGTCCTTCCTTTTTTTCAAATAAAGTAGATCAAATTGATGACAATGTAAGAAATCTGATCCAACCTTTTCTTTCGATTCCTAATTTAGGCAATACCAAGACTTCTTTGTATCCTTATGAATCAGATAACACTATGTTATTCCCAATACTTATATTAATTCTATTTACTTTGTTCGTTGGATTCTTAGGAATTCCTTTCAATCAAGATGTGGATATTTTAACAAAATGGTTAACCCCGTCTATAAATCTTTTACATAAAAATTCAAACAATTCAATAGATTGGTATGAATTTTGTAAAGATGCAGTTTTTTCAGTTAGTATAGCCTCTTTCGGAATATTTATAGCATTTTTTTTATATAAACCTGTTTATTCATCTTTTCAAAATTTGGATTTAATTAATTCATTTGTTAAAATGGGTCCTAAGAGAAATTTTTATGACAAAATAAAAAATGCTATATATGATTGGTCATATAATCGGGGTTACATAGATTCTTTTTATGGAACATTCTTCATTGGGGGGATGAGAAAATTGGCCAAATTAACTCATTTTTTTGATAGAATTATAATTGATGGAATTCCAAATGGAGTTGGTCTTATGAGTTTCTTTGTAGCAGAGGTTATTAAATCGGTAGGGGGTGGGCGTATTTCCTCTTATCTGTTCTTTTATTTTTCTTATGTATCCATTTTTTTAGTTAATTTACTACTTTTTTAATCTTTAATATTAATTTAATTAATTAAATTTTATATTCATATAATTTTATATTCATATAATATATTATTT